ATTGTGGGTTTATGTATTTCAGTTAAAAGACCCGAAGTAGCAAAGCCTTGGGTAAAAATAGTACTTGAGGCAGTTATTGTGGTTAAATAATTTTTTCTTATTTTTAAATAAGGGACTATATGAATAAGGGAGAAACTCCATGAAAGAAAGATTAATGATTCATATAAATCACTTAGTGGGAAATGGCCCGAATAAATCCAACGAGTGCTTAATAATCCTGTTAGACATAAAAAAGTAGCTATCATCCCCTTTTCTGACGAATCATATGGTTTTATGATTTCATTGCCCAATAAGGTTATCAAATGAATTGTAATTACAATTGAAACAATCGAAAAGGAAATATGAGTTAATATATGCTCTAAAGTTGAAAATATCATAAAAATGAAAAAAAGGGAGGGAATCCCCTAGATTAATTAAGAAATATAAATAGGTAATTTAATTTATTTTTATTATAGGATCTATTGGATCTATTTTTTTATTATATTATAGGATCTATTGGATCTCTTTTATAAGATGGCATGCCGCCACTCGGACTCGAACCGAGATGCTCTAGCACTGCTTCCTAAGAGCAGCGTGTCTACCGATTTCACCATAGCGGCTTGCTCGAACTCATAATAGCCTATTTATATTCAATCGTCGAGATTGAACAAGTCAATTCAATCAAATAAGTTTTTTTAGTAAAGATTAAAATTGATAAAAAAAATGAGTTCAAAAGTAAATTTCAAGGTTCATTAGTTTCTTAGGGTGTCCGGTTTATTTATCTTAGGGCTTTGACGTAGTTTATCCTAGTCTAAAATCCAACTTTTGCAACTAGAGAATTCTCTCCATAGAAAAAAAAATGTTTTCATATTGATACTTAATTATTTCTCGTTTATCTGATTTCATAAATTTGAAACAAAAAATAAATTTTATCAATGAATCCAAAATAGCCATAAATTGACACCTTATTTGTACATAATATCTCAACAATTAAGTTCTTTTATTGAGTGGGCTGAAAATTGGAGATATATCGGAAATCCATATAGTAATTCCGATAAATTAAGAAGTCAGAAAGTTATTAAATTAAGAAGTCAGAAAGTTATCAAAAATAAAAATTTTTTAACATGGAATCAATTAGTTTCAACAATTCATTAATTTTAACGAAAAATATTATATCTGCCCTTCTCGAGAAAGATAAAAATTTTTCATTATTGTAAAGGTCGATGGGGAAAATAAGACTCCCCACCACCACAATGTGAGTGAAAATATACGAAAAATAAATAAAAAATCTTGTATTTTTTCTTTATTCTTTTTTTTAGAATTGAGAAAACAGAAGAATTATTCTTTTAGACATCTTAGAAGATTAAGATTGAAACCTGGTCTATTTCATATTGATTAGAATAAGGACTGCCAATTGTGAATTTTATATTAACAAATTACTGAGCCAATTTTTCGAGTAAAATCCATTCCGATTATTCCAATATTTTAGGACTTTTTTGTTTGTCGTACAAAAAAACTTTTTGAATTCCCGGTAGAAAGAGATTTCCCTAATGACAAAGCTTTTAACGCCGCCCAATATCCTTTCCTTTTCCAAATATTTTTACGAATACGCTTTTTTGATATAGAAGTACGTTTTTTTGGAACTGCCATTTAAAAATGAAGAAGTTACTCATTGTTATAGTTGGATGTGAAAGACATCTATTGTTCAAAACGAATTATTATTTATTATTCATTATCTATTTTTTCTCTAAATAATATTCTCTTCATAAAAAATAAATATAGATATGTGAAAGATCTCTGAAAATTGTATCAAAAATTACTCGAAATAAGAAATTTTTGATTCCAGACAATACAATATTCGTAAAACCAAAAATCTTTGGATTGGAACTCTTAGTTCTCGTTCTTTATCTCTCAAATTTCTATCTTTAGAATACGCTATGTCATATAAATAAAACTTAATAAAATAAATAAATAAAGAACCTAAAAGACCTTGATTTTCATCATTCTATACTTGTAATAAAATACCTCAAAGGATTGTAAACTTTTGCCTAATAAAAAACTTTAGTCTTTTTTTAGTCAAACTCGAGGAAAGAATACACCTAAATTCAATTGTTAAATTCGAATGAGACTATTAATAAATCTGTTAAAGGATACGTGGTTTGATAAAAAAATATCTCAGTCATTTTTTATAATTTCCCGATAAAATAAAAAAAATATCATTTTAGATCTATAATATTCTAACGTTTACTAATAAATCGTTTTGATTGAAATGGAAAACAATCAATCCCATAATGAATTAGTTAATGAGTTGAAATAAACAAACTAAAATGAAGAGTTATTATTTCATTAGACCGATGACCTTAGTTAATCCTATAATTCATATTAGCATCAAGTACCCTTTTTTGCGTAATTTTTTATCCTTGCTCTATGAATATAAATTATCGTAATAATAATTTATATTTGCATTTTCCTATTATAGTATTCGTTTTTTATATGTAACTTGGTCATATCATTTGACCAA